AAGAATCCATTTAGATAGCCCTTTGTGGCTGCGGTGGCGCCGAGATCAATGTGTTATTACTTCAAGAGAAGTTCCCATCGAAGTTCAATATGAATCTTTGGGTACCTATCATGAAATTTATGGTCACTTACTAATAGTAAGACGTATAAAAAAAGAAATTCTTTGTCTATATGTTCGAACGACTGTTGGTCATATTTCGCTTTATCGAGAAATCGAAGAAGCTATACAAGGGTTTTGTCGGGCCTCCTCATATGGGGCTGGTTCTATTAAATCAGTGTGAATTCGAGTTTAGTCTCTCCAGTTCAACTAGGACCCTATTTCCTGAATTTATACACGAATCAAGATCGAGAAAAGGAAGTTTTCCAATCATTGACTCAAACCCATTGTCAAACCCCACTCATCGGAATATGGAGGTACTTATGGCAGAACAGGCCGACCTGGTCTTTCACAATAAAGCGATAGATGGAACTGCCATTAAACGACTTATTAGTAGATTAATAGATCACTTCGGAATGGCATATACATCACATATCCTGGATCAAGTAAAGACTCTGGGGTTCCGGCAAGCTACTGCGACATCAATTTCATTAGCAATTGATGATCTTTTAACAATACCTTCTAAGGGATGGCTAGTCCAAGATGCCGAACAACAAAGTTTTATTTTGGAAAAGCATCATCATTATGGAAATGTACACGCGGTAGAAAAATTACGACAATCCATTGAGATATGGTATGCTACAAGTGAATATTTGCGACAAGAAATGAATCCTAATTTTCGGATGACTGATCCTTTTAATCCAGTGCATATGATGTCCTTTTCGGGAGCTAGAGGAAATGCATCTCAAGTACACCAATTAGTAGGTATGAGAGGATTAATGTCGGATCCACAAGGACAAATGATTGATTTACCTATTCAAAGCAATTTACGTGAAGGGCTGTCTTTAACAGAATATATCATTTCTTGTTACGGAGCCCGCAAGGGAGTTGTAGATACTGCTGTACGAACATCAGATGCTGGATATCTTACACGCAGACTTGTTGAAGTAGTTCAACACATTGTTGTACGTAGAATAGACTGTGGCACCATCCAAGGAATTTCTGTAAGTCCTCGAAATGGCAGGATGTCGGAAAGAATTTTTATCCAAACATTGATTGGCCGTGTATTAGCAGACGATATATATATAGGCTCACGATGTCTTGCCGTTCGAAATCAAGATATTGGTATTGGACTTGTCAATCGATTCATAACTTTTCAAATACAACCCATCTCAATCCGAACTCCCCTTACTTGTAAGAGTACGTCTTGGATCTGCCGATTATGTTATGGTTGGAGCCCTACTCATGGTGACCTTGTCGAATTGGGAGAAGCTGTAGGTATTATTGCGGGTCAATCTATTGGGGAACCCGGCACTCAACTAACATTAAGAACTTTTCATACCGGTGGAGTATTTACAGGGGGTACTGCAAAACATGTACGAGCCCCTTCTAATGGAAAAATAAAATTCCATGAGGATTTGGTTTATCCCATACGTACACGTCATGGGCACCCTGCTTTTCTATCTTATCTAGATTTGTATGTAACTATTAAGAGTGAGGATATTATACATAACGTGACTATTCCACCAAAAAGTTTTATTTTAGTTCAAAACGAGCAATATGTAGAATCAGAACAAGTGATTGCTGAGATTCGCGCAGGAGCATACACTTTTAATTTTAAAGAGAGAGTTCGAAAACATATTTATTCTAACTCAGAGGGCGAAATGCACTGGAGTACTGATGTATATCATGCACCCTTTTTTACATATAGTAATGTACATCTCTTACCAAAAACAAGTAATTTATGGATATTATCAGGAGGCTCATACAGATCCAGTGTAGTCCCTTTTTCAATCTATAAAGATCAAGATCAAATGAACGTTTATTTTATTTCTGCCAAAGGGAAACCCATTTCTAGCTTTTTAGTAAAAAATGATCAAGGGAAAGGAAAATTTCGTACTTCGGGTCTTTCTGAGAAAAAAGAAAGCGGTATTCCCGATTATTCAGAATTTAATCGAATCCTAGATAGGGGTCATTGTAATCTCCTATTTCCTTCTATTTTCCACAAAAATTATGATTGTTTTTTATTAGCAAAAAGGCGAAGAAATAGATTCATCATTCCATTCCAATGGATTCAAGAACGAGAGAAAGAACAACAGCCTCGTTCTAGTATTTCGATTGAAATACCGATAAATGGTATTTTTCGGAGAAATAGTATTCTTGCTTATTTTGATGATGTTCAATATAGAAGAAAGAGTTCGGGCATTACTAAATACGGGGCTATAGGGGTGCATTCAATTCTCAAAAAAGAAGATTTAATTGAATATGGAGACGTCAAAGAACTTAAGTCAAAATACCAAACGAAAGTAGATCGATTTTTTTTCATTCCCGAAGAGGTGCATATTGTACCCGAATCCTCTTCCATAATGGTACGAAATAATAGTATTATTGGAGTAGATACACGAATCGCGTTAAATACAAGAAGCCGAGTAGGCGGATTGGTCCGCATGGAGAAAAAAACAAAAAAGATTGAACTTAAAATTTTTTCTGGAGATATCCATTTTCCTGTAGAGGTGGATAAGATATTCCAATACAGCGGCATCTTGATACCGCCTGGATGGGTAAAAAAAAAAATTAAAGAATCAAAAAACAGGAAAAATTGGATCTATGTCCAATGGATCACACCTACGAAGAAATACTATTTTGTTTTAGTTCGACCCGTAATCATATATGAAATAGCGGACGGTATAAATTTAGAAACACTTTTTCCCCAGGATTCGTTGCAGGAAAAGGAGAATCTAAAACTTAAAGTTGTAAATTATATTTTTTATGGAAATGGCAAACCTATTTTGGGAATTTCTAGAACCCATATTCAATTAGTTCGAACTTGTTTAGTCTTGAGCTGGGACCAAGACCACAAAAGTTCTTCGTTAGAAGAAACCCACGTTTGCTTTGTTGAAGTAAGTACAACCGGTCTGATTCAAGATTTTATAAGAATCAAGTTAGTGCAACCACATATGTCTTATATACGAAAAAGAAATGATCCATTAGGGCCCGGATTAATCTCGGATTCGGATAATGGGTCAAGTCGTATCAATCCATTTTATTCTATTTATTCCACGGAAAGGATTCAAGAATCCCTTAGTCAAAATCAAGGAACTATTCATATGTTCTGGACTAGAAGTAAGGAATCTCAATCTTTGATAATTTTGTCATCAGCTAATTGTTTTCAAATGGGCCCATTCAACGATGTAAAACATTACAATGGGATAAAAGAATCAAGTCAAAATAATCCTCTAATTCCAATTAGGAATTCGTTAGGACCTTTAGGAACAGCATGCCAAATTATGAATTTTTATTACCTTTTAAAAACCCATAATCAGATCTCGGTAACTAAATATTTCCAACTTGACAATTTAAAACAGACTTTTCAAGTACTTAAAAATTTTTTACTTAAATATTATTTAATGGACGAAACCGGGAGAAGTTATAATTCCAATCCATGCAGTAATCTCCTTTTGAATCCATTCAACTTGAATTGGTACTTTCTTCATCATAATTATTGTGAAAAAAAATCGATAATAATTACCCTTGGGCAGTTTTTTTGTGAAAATGGCTGTATAGCCAAACATGGACCACACCTAAAATCGGGTCAAGTTATAAATGTTAAAATTGACTCTGTAGTAATAAGATCGGCGAAATCTTATTTGGCCACGCCAGAAGCAACTCTTCATGGCCATTATGGAGAAATACTTTTCGAAGGCGATACATTAGTTACATTTATATATGAAAAGTCAAGATCTGGTGATATAACGCAGGGTCTTCCAAAAGTAGAACAAGTGTTAGAAGTGCGTTCGATTGATTCAATATCAATGAACCTAGAAAAGAGAGTTGAGGGCTGGAACGAGTGTATAACACGAATTCTTGGAATTCCTTGGGGATTCTTGATTGGTGCTGAACTAACTATAGCCCAAAGTCGTATCTCTTTGGTTAATAAAATCCAAAAGGTGTATCGATCCCAGGGTGTACAGATTCATAATAGACATATAGAAATTATTGTACGTCAAATAACATCAAAGGTCTTGGTTTCAGAAGAAGGAATGTCTAATGTTTTTTTACCCGGAGAATTAATTGGAGTTTTACGAGCGGAACAAGCGGGGCGTGCTTTGGAAGAAGCTATTTGGTACCGAACCATATTATTGGGAATAACAAAAGCATCTTTAAATACTCAAAGTTTCATATCAGAGGCGAGTTTTCAAGAAACTGCTCGAGTTTTAGCAAAAGCCGCTTTACGCGGTCGTATCGATTGGTTGAAGGGTCTGAAAGAGAATGTTGTTCTAGGGGGGATGATACCCGTTGGTACTGGATTCAAAGGATTAGTGCACCGTTCAAGGCGACATAAAAACATTTCTTTTGAAACCAAAAAGAAGAATTTACTTGAGTGGGAAATGAGAGATATTTTGTTCCACCACAGAGAATTTTTTTCTTTTTGCATTTCAAAGAATGTACATGATACATCAGAACACTCATTTCTAGGATTTAATGATTCCTAAGAGCGGATTCACCCGGCTTTTCTATTTGTGTTGCAGTCATTTGATTTGGTAATAGTAATCAAAATAATAACAAATCAAATAAAAAGAATAAAAAAACCTGAATGGCTTGAATCATGTATCACCGGCCAATCTCCGTTCGAAGAGAAGGTTCCATGGGAACAATTTTTTATTTTTAGGGTACTTCTTCTCTTTAAAGAAAAAAAAAGAGAAAAAGTGTGGGGAGAAATGACAAGAAGATATTGGAATATCCATTTGGAAGAAATGATGGAAGCGGGAGTTCATTTTGGTCATGGTACTAGGAAATGGAATCCCAGAATGGCACCTTATATCTCTGCAAAGCGTAAAGGTATTCATATTATAAATCTTACTAGAACGGCTCGGTTTTTATCAGAAGCTTGTGATTTAGTTTTTGATGCAGCTAGTAGGGGAAAACAATTTTTAATTGTTGGGACCAAAAATAAAGCAGCTGATTTAGTAGCACGGGCTGCAATAAAGGCTCGTTGTCATTATGTTAATAAAAAATGGCTTGGTGGTATGTTAACAAATTGGTATACTACAGAAACGAGACTTCATAAGTTCAGGGACTTGAGAACAGAACAAAAGACGGGTAGACTCAACCGTCTTCCGAAAAGAGATGCGGCTGTGTTGAAGAGACAACTATCTCACTTGCAAACATATCTGGGCGGGATTAAATATATGACAGGGTTACCCGATATTGTAATAATTGTTGATCAGCAAGAAGAATATACGGCTCTTCGAGAATGCATCATGCTGGGAATTCCAACGATTTGTTTAATCGATACAAATTGTGACCCGGATTTAGCGGATATTTCGATTCCAGCGAATGATGACGCTATAGCTTCACTCCGATTAATTCTTAACAAATTAGTATTTTCAATTTGCGAGGGTCGTTCTAGCTATATACGAAATTCTTGATTAATAATAAAATTGTGTGTAAATTATTTTTGAAACTCCATAGAATAGATTTATTGAATTGGTTACGATTCCGGAATTGCACAAAAGAGATAAAACTAACTGAGGCTATTGTATGATTAGTTGATATTAAAAATATACAAATCAAGTGAGGAAGTTGAAAAAGAGATGGTTAAATCAAAATAATTCCTTTTTAAAGTTATATTTCTTTCATAGGATAATATGAATGTTTTATTATGTTCCATCAATACACTAAAGGGATTATACGCTATATCCGGCGTGGAAGTAGGCCAACATTTCTATTGGCAAATCGGCGGTTTCCAAGTCCACGCCCAAGTCCTTATTACTTCTTGGGTTGTAATTACTATCTTATTAGCTTCGGCTATTATAGCTGTTCGTAATCCTCAAACCATTCCTACCGATAGTCAAAATTTTTTTGAATATGTCCTTGAATTCATTCGAGACGTGAGTAAAACCCAGATTGGAGAAGAATATGGTCCATGGGTTCCATTTATTGGAACCATATTTCTATTTATTTTTGTTTCGAATTGGTCGGGGGCTCTTTTACCTTGGAAAATCATACAGTTACCCCATGGTGAGTTAGCCGCACCCACAAATGATATAAATACTACCGTTGCTTTAGCTTTACTGACGTCAGTAGCATATTTCTATGCGGGTCTTACCAAAAAGGGATTAGGTTATTTCAGTAAATACATTCAACCAACTCCAATCCTTTTACCCATTAACATCCTAGAAGATTTCACAAAACCCTTATCCCTTAGTTTTCGACTTTTCGGAAATATATTAGCTGATGAATTAGTAGTTGTTGTTCTTGTTTCTTTAGTACCTTTAGTGGTTCCTATACCTGTCATGTTTCTTGGATTATTTACAAGCGGTATTCAAGCTCTTATTTTTGCAACTTTAGCTGCGGCTTATATAGGAGAATCCATGGAAGGCCACCATTGACTAGTTAGTTTTTTTTAGCTTAACCCGCAGCAATGTAGACGCGTATCAAATCAAGCCCCTTAGGGAACATAAATATCGAAATTAAGGTATAAATTAAGGTATATATGATCGAGAGATAGTAAAACAGATATTACGGTATTAAGATTAAGGAATTGTAGAATAAAGAAAATAGCTCTAAAAGATCTTTTTCCTACAACACATGAATAGTTAGTTTACGTTATAGGGGAAAGACATGTATATGTGATATTAGCTATTAACTAAGTAGATATTAACTAAAGATATGTCAAATTTGCCCTACGACATATATGTTAATTTATATAGGGAATAGGGGATTCGAACGAAAGTTCTTCAAAAAAGAGATATCGAGGTATTTCTGATAATTCGCGAATATTATTATTTCAATTCTGGTTTCTTAGTAATTTTGTAGTAATTTTGACTGGATAAATTTTATCCATGGAATAAGTAAGTCATAATTCATTGGTTGATTGTATCATTAACTATTTTTTTTTTTGTTTTGGTGCGAGGAATTGCTCATGGATCCACTGATTTCTGCCGCTTCCGTTATTGCTGCTGGATTGGCCGTTGGGCTTGCTTCTATTGGACCAGGAGTTGGTCAAGGTACCGCTGCGGGCCAGGCTGTAGAAGGGATCGCGAGACAACCAGAAGCAGAGGGAAAAATACGAGGTACTTTATTGCTTAGTCTGGCGTTTATGGAAGCTTTAACCATTTATGGACTAGTTGTGGCATTAGCACTTTTATTTGCGAATCCCTTTGTTTAATCCTACAAACTAAAAATACATATAGTTTTTTCTTTCTTTAAGGTTACTCCTGCTTTTTCTTTTTTCAAATTTCATTTCTTATTCCTTCAGACAATAGCCCAGCCCATGTACATGTAAAGGACTAATTGGGGGAGGGGGAATTGGCACACCAATTAGCTTTCTTCTTTCATTTTCGTATTCCAATGGAACTTTTTTTAAGAAATATTAAACGAGATAGTTCGAAACTCACATAA